AGACACCAATAGAAAATAAATAAGCACTCAAAACAAGTATATGTTCGAGCATCATTAACCAACTCCTTATCAATCTTGATTCATTTCAATCTGAACAATAATTCAATCGATTCGATTCGATTCTAACAAATATGTAATAAAACAAAAGAGATATAGATTGGTAATCGATAAAACGATTAGAACATTCCTTTTCCGTTAATTCTATTTTAATTTTCATTACTCCTTTGAAAAGTTTATTATTGACGAGCTGTAGCAATTGCACCTATTAAAGCAACTAAAAGAATTATTGAAATGAATTCAAATGGAAGAAAAAAATCTGTTGATAAATGAATTCCGATTTGTTGACTATTACTTATCAAATCTTGTTCTATAATCTGATTTGATTTTGTAGTCCAAAGGATCCCACACCAGGACGTATCTAGAATAGTAGTAATTAGTGAAATAAAAAGACTTATACAAACCATTGAAGTAACTCGATCTCCAACGGTCCAAAGATGAAAATCTTTGGAATATTCTGAACCATTCATAAACATTACAGCAAAAATGATTAAAACGTTGATAGCTCCCACATAAATAAGTAGCTGCGCAGCAGCTACAAAATACGAGTTCGATAGAATATAGAATAAGGATATAGAAAAAAGAACCAATCCCAACGAAAAAGCCGAATAAATTGGATTCGGAAATAATACTACTGCCAGACTTCCAAATATAAGACCCGATCCCAGAAAGACTAAAAGAAAATCATGTATTGGTCCAGGTAAATCCATTTTTTCTATAAAAAATCGAAAAATTGCATGCCCTTGTTGACCTGACCAGGAAAAAGAAGTTATCCTAAAAATACAAAATACAGGATAAATGAAATTTCAATGGGGGTGGTGTGGATTGATGGAAATACACTTATGGGGCTACGCTTATTCTTAAAAGCAGAGGTTGAAACTATCCATTTTGAAATCATTATTCGAATAGAACTCGATTTTTAATCAAAACGAAGCCACGATTCTCGCCGTTCTTGACCAAGCTAAAACCTCATTCCTTTAGATCAAAAAGCTATTTTAATTTTGAATTTGTAATTTGAATCAAGAATTTTATACATTTTTTATTTGAGGTCAATTCGAAGAAATTCTTCGAATTGTGTAATCGTCAATTATTGACACCGGTAACCGACCTAGAGCAATTTGATTATAATTCAATTCGTGACGATCATAAGTAGAAAGTTCATATTCTTCAGTCATTGATAAACAATTTGTTGGACAATATTCAACACAATTACCACAAAATATACAGATTCCAAAATCAATACTGTAATTAAGCAATCGTTTCTTTCGAATATTAGTTTCCAATTTCCAATCTACAACAGGTAGATCTATAGGACATACACGAACACATACTTCACAAGCAATGCATTTATCAAATTCAAAGTGAATTCGGCCTCGGAAACGTTCCGATGTGATCAATTTTTCGTAGGGGTATTGAATAGTTACAGGTAAACGATTTGCGTGGGACAGGGTAATCATGAAACCCTGGCCGATGTACCTGGCGGCTCGGATTGTTTGTTGACCAGAATTCAAGAACTGAGTTAGTATAGGGAACATATCGGAATATCTAGAAAAAATTTGACTTATTTCTTTCTCTTGTTTGAGACAAGCTGTGAAAATAGAATATTCTATTCCTTTACAGTGAAAGAAGTTGGGACGAAGTTGTTAATAATAGATTCCCTAGAGAAATAGGTAAAAGAAATTTCCATCCAAGATTTAATAGTTGGTCCATTCTCAATCTCGGTAAAGTCCATCTTGTTGCAATAGAAAGAAACAAGAACAAATAAGTTTTAGCTAATGTAATAAAGATACCGATTATTGTTCCAAAAACTTGACTTCTTTTATTTATGTCAAAAAGCTCAGTAACGAATATGTATGGAATAGAAAGATTCCAACCTCCCAAGTAAAGAAGAGTTAGAAATAATGAAGAAACTAGTAGATTTAGGTACGAAGCAACATAAAATAAACCAAATTTTATACCTGAATATTCAGTTTGATAACCTGCTACTAATTCTTCTTCTGCTTCTGGTAAATCAAAAGGCAATCTCTCACACTCGGCTAGAGAAGAAATTAGAAAAACGATAAACCCTATAGGTTGACGCCACAAATTCCATCCCCAAAAACCATATTTTGACTGCACTTCAACTATATCAACTGTACTTGAACTGTTAGATAATCATAGTCGATGGTAACATCACTGTTCCCGTCGCTATTACAGAACCGTACATGAGATTTTCATCTCATACGGCTCCTCATAGATCAAAAATAAATCTAAGGACCTTTCAACATTATTTATCCTGATGTGTTTGTGTAGGATCGAAAGAGAGTCAAACTCTTATCCTAAAACCTAGAATTAGACCGATGGAATTCTGTTTGCTAGATTTCTAGTAAAATAGTGCTTCTGAATTGATCTCATCTTTTAAGAATTTTCATTTTTTTTATTGATTAATAGCTTTATCCTTGAATAAAAACAGACTTTCCTTTTTAGAGGAATATCACCTAGATATTTCAACCTATCATTTTCGATTACGAAAAAGAATTCGATATTGCATTATATAATAATAATTGTATCTCTCAAAATAAAATCGAAATAGTTAGGAATAAAAAAAGATCTCTTTTTGCAATTCTAGTCTTTCAATTTTATTTCGTTCCTATTCTCCTTTCTCATAAAAAGGGACATTACTCAAAAGTAAAAGATTTCTTCGTTCTTGATAGTTATTTAGTTAATCGGTGGATAGGAACATACTCTGGATCGAAATCTTGGGGAGTACTTCTTAATCATTTCTACCAACTTAAAGCCCCAATTCGAATTACTTTTCTATAAAGAAAAAGAAATATCCTCTTGGATAATTTATAGAATCTCCATTACTAATCCTTTGTGTATCTTGGTCTTCCTAACCATCCACTCATTTTTTGAATTGGTAATACATCTATGGTAATAGCTAGTAAAAACCCCAAAGAGTTGATCTTTTGAACCCGCTTTAAGCTATAATGACTAATCCACCAATCTTGGAGTAAATAGTCTCGGCTGCTTATGTTTGCTTTCACTTAATTCTTGTACCTTGTACATAGGAAATGAGATTGAATTTCTTTAACAGCAAATTTAGAAGCCGTTTTATTTCACTCATATAACTATCTGGTTTCGTTCATCCATCCCAATGATAATGATGAATAAAAAAAAAATAGATATTCAACTCATTTAACTCTCTTGCCAGAAAGAAAAGAAATAGGGGAATTTTTATGTCTCAACGAATCGCACGTAGAGATATTGATAATACACATAGAGTTAATGGTATTTCATAACTAATTGATTGAGCAGCAGCCCTTAACCCACCTAAAAAAGAATATTTATTATTTGATCCATATCCCGACATCAGAAGTCCAACGGGAGCAAGACTTGAAACGGCGATCCATAAAAAAACACCAATACTAAGATCGGCTAGAATAAAGCGATAGCTAAAAGGAATTACTGAATAACTTAGTAAAATGGATATGACTGCTATAGATGGCCCGATACTGAATAAAGGAGTATCCCCCCGAGATGGAAGAAGATTCTCCTTAAAAAGTAGTTTTGTACCATCTGCTAGAGCTTGAAGAATTCCAAAAGGCCCAGCGTATTCGGGTCCAATACGTTGTTGTATCCCCGCAGATATTTCTCTTTCTAACCAAACAATTACTAGTACACCCAGTGTGATTCCTAATACAAGAGTAAAAATGGGGACAAGCATCCATATGATCCCATAAACTTCTTTTAAGGATTCCAACCTGGAAAAAGAATAGATAGCTTCTATTTCTGTTGTATCAATTATCATTTCAACGATCAACTTCTCCCATAATGATATCTATGCTACCTAGTATCGTCATAATATCAGCCAATTTCATCCTTTTAACTAACTGAGGAAGAATTTGCAAGTTGATAAAACCCGGCGGTCGGATTTTCCATCTCCAAGGAAAAACACTCTGATCTCCTATCAGAAAAATTCCCAATTCTCCTTTTGGAGCTTCGACTCTTACATAAAGTTCTTGTTTGGACAATTCAAAGGTTGGAGAAGGTTTTTTACTAATAAATCGATATTCAAAATCATTCCATTCAGGATCTTTTATTCTATCAAAGCGTCGGATTTCTAAATTCTCATACGGTCCCCCCGGAATTCCCTCCAGAGCCTGTTGGATAATTTTTATGGATTCTGTCATTTCACTGATTCGTACTAAATATCGAGCTAATGAATCCCCCTCTTTTTGCCATTGAATCTCCCAATCAAATTCGTCGTAACATTCATAACGATCAACTTTACGAAGATCCCATTGTATTCCGGAGGCTCGTAACATTGGCCCTGATAAACCCCAATTTAGTGCTTCTTCTGCACCAATAATGCCTATGCCTTCAACTCGTTCTAAAAAAATAGGATTCCGTGTAATAAGTTTTTGATATTCAGCAACCCCGGTTAAAAAATAATCGCCAAAATCCAAACATTTATCTATCCAGCCGTGAGGTAGATCAGCGGCCACTCCTCCGATACGAAAGTAATTATGCATCATACGCATACCGGTAGCAGCTTCGAACAGGTCGTATATCAATTCTCGTTCTCGAAAAATATAGAAGAAAGGGGTTTGTGCCCCAATATCTGCCATAAAAGGGCCAAGCCATAACAAATGGGAAGCGATACGACTCAATTCCAACATAATAGCTCTGATATAGCTAGCTCTTTTAGGTACTTGAATGTTGCCTAACTGCTCGGGTCCATTTACGGTTATTGCTTCTGTGAACATAGTAGCTAAATAATCCCAACGCGTTACATAAGGCAAATATTGTATAATTGTTCGATTTTCTGCAATCTTCTCCATCCCTCTATGTAAATAACCCAATATTGGTTCACAGTCAATAACATCTTCACCATCGAGAGTAACGATCAGTCGCAGAACACCATGCATTGATGGATGGTGAGGACCCATATTGACTATCATGAGGTCCTTTCTTGTAGTTGGCGAAATCATAAGTTTTTTCCTGATTCATTCTTCCATGCATTGCTGAAATTAAAAAGAAGTTCATCAAAATGTAAACGACTAAGCTCAAATTGTATCACGCTTCAGATTAACGAGTTTTTCTCTCTCGAATATTCAACTCACTAATTAATTCTTTATAGCGTCCTCTATTCTTTTTTGAGAAATAAGCCAGCAGTCGTTGACGTTTTCCCAAAATCTTTCGCAAACCTCTCTGAGATGAAGAGTCTTTTTTGTGCAATTCCAAATGTGAAGTAAGTTTCCTTATCTTAGTGGTGAAACTGAATATTTGAAATTCAGCAGACCCTCCGTTTTCTTCCTTTTCTTTTTGAGAAATAACCGAAATGAATGCATTTTTTACCATAAAAAATTCCCCTTTCTCTTTTTACAGATATGGATTTTACTGATCAGTAATAATAATGCCATTAATTTTAATGTAGTATATACAATAATCTAATCCGAATTCTTTTAGAAACTCCTCATTTTAAGAACTCAAATCAATCAATCCAATTTGAAATTGGATTTAGATAGGAATAGAAAAGAATTGGTCCACTTTCACATCAAAAAATTGAGGCCTAAAACCAAGAAGATTATGTTGATTCATTTCGAGATCTAATTGAGACATTATTTATTTCATATTGGATACTAGAATGAAATGTGAGATATGTGATCCATCTCTGTATTTGTTTCCTTTCATATACCCTATATTATATATAGAGTATAGGGTATATAGGAGTATAGGGTATATAGAAAAAGTGTATTATCCAAGAATTTTCAATTGTGGATACAGATGGATCCTTAACATACTGAAACAACTGCCATTATTGGTATCAAACCAATAACGACTCAGACAAGCTAAATCTTCTAATCGATAATTAGGCCAAAGAAAGAGTTTTAATTTCATTAATTTATTTTTCTCTCTATCAAGGTAGTTATTATCATGTGAAACTTGGCTGATGCTTTTTACGCTCTTTTCGTTGCAAAATACTGGATTTCTATCTACATCATCTCTAGTCTTTGAATTGAAAGAAATTAGAATTCGTAATTTTCTACGACGTCTAAACGATAACATATTTTCAGGAACAAGCAAATCCAAATGATTTTTCTTTCTCTTTCCGGTTATTCTTTGATGTGGTGAAATAGCTTCATCCAAATTTTTTTTAGAAACATATCGTTGCTCTTGGTATTTTTGATTAGTTTTGTGCTTACTCTTATGAACTAACGAAATACCTACGGTTTGGTACATAATCAATTGTCCATCTTTTTTTCCAGACAGCCGAATGGGTTCTATAATCAATATTCCCTTTTTCATCAATTCTGTAGGAGTGAAATTATCCCGAATCAGCATTATATCCAAACTCATTTCTCTCTTTTGAATCGAGGATATAGTAATTTTTCGTGGATCTATCAGTCTAAGCAGGAGACAATATACCTTGATATTATTGATCATTCTTTGATTCAAAGTATCGTCCCATTTCAATTGAAAAAGCAAATAACGTTTCAGGAAGAAATCGAGTTTTGCTTCTGTGTCACTTTTGTATTGTTTTTTTTTCCCTTTTTTTGTGTCTGATCTTGCAGAATTTTCGTCAATATATTTTTGTTGTGGGAGAATGGATCCAAGATCTCCTCGGCTTGTGGGTTCTCTTTCTTGTTGATTTCGATGCTCTTTATTCGATGCTATCAACAAACCTTTTTTTTCTTTTTCGTTGAGCTTTTCCCTTTCACTACTATTTTTATTTCTATTCCAATTAAAAAAAAGGAATTTGCTCGGTATAAACCAAGGTTTCGTTTTATATGCAGTATAAATTGACACCAATTCAGGGAAGAACCAAAGTTCCAGATTCGGACGCTTTAGCATTTTTTCATTCATTCCCATCCAATCAAAAAATCCTTTAGGGAACTTTGATGAATTGATTTCTGGAATCATAAGATAAAAAAGATCTTTTTTATGAATTATTTGAGAATTATTAGTATGAATTTGAGTATTTTGATTCCTATTGATATCCATCGTCATCCACGCCTGAATATCCGCTTGGTGTCTAAGATCAAAATTGAGAATTTTCCAATCCAAATACTTTCTATCGACCGTTTTTTCCATATCTATATAGAAACTATCGACCTTTCCTAGACAATTAGGAATAAGGATATTCCTCGGCATATCAAAAAAGGTTTCTTTAGGTGTATTATAATAAATCTCTTGGTTCTTATTTCCTTGAAACAGAGATCCATAAAAAAAACATTCCGTTTTTTTTTCATAATTAAGAAATTTATATGATAAAAGATCATATCTATAGTATTTTGGAAAATTTTCTTTTTGATTAACTAAAAAATCCACTTTAAATTCTTTTTGTTTTTTGGAATTAATTAATTGGTTTTTTTCATATGGATGCTGTTTGCTTACATTTTCCTTCTTAGCTTTAGCTATATGATGATGAACTGTATTTCGACATTTTTCTGGTATTAATTTAGACCATATGATCTGAGATAAATCGTATTGATAATGTCTTCTTAACCAGTTTTTCCATTGATTCATTTCATAACTCGGAAGTTGCTTATCTTTCAATTTCGAATCAACCATTCCTTGTGTTTCAAAAGAATCCTTTATTTCAGGTATTTCAGGCTTAAGAAAAAAAGGGATTCCTTGATATTGAAGAACAGATCTTAATTTATACGAGTCATTAACCTGGAGTTCTGAGAATCTGTAAAGTACATATGCTTGTGACACGTAGGATAAGTCATAAAAACTATGTGAATTTATTTTACTAATATTATCAAGCGACTTTTTTATAGTCGAAATAAACGGAATTGTATTTTTATTTTTTTTAGAAATTCTTACTTGTTTTCTTTCATTATTGTAAATGGATTTATCACGAATTTTTTTTGTTGATTCAAGAAAAATTTTTGTATTCATTCTGGCAATATTAATGATAGATAAAAATAGATCCGTATAGATTCGTTCAATGAAAAATTTCCCAAAAAGGGGTGATTTACAGATTAATCGAACATTTCTTCTTTTTAATATCTTCCATTTTTCGAATCTTTTAGCACTATAACTTCTTTTGTTAGGACTAAGATTATTCATTCTTGGAATTACTTTTTCTTTCTCTTTTGAGATTCTTTCGATTTGATCTCGAAGTGTACTTGTTCTATGAGTTCGATCCTTCATTTTTTTTTCTGTCAATAAAGAATTTTTCCAACTCGGAGATGCAATTTGACTAGATGATTCGTCAATTATCTGATTGTTAATATTGTTAATTTTGGAATCTTCTTCTTCTTTAATTTCACTCGATTCATATATTTCTACCTCTCTTAATCGAAATAATTGAATTAAATTTCCTTTTAAAACTTTGAAAAATTCTTTTATTATTCTTTTTAGAAAAATAACACTTTTGATAACCCATTCTTTTGTTTCTTTTAAAATTTTTCGAAATAATTTGGTTTTTCCTTTGAAAACTATTAGAACTCGAAAAAGAACTCGAAAAGACTTCTTTTTGAATTTTCCAATTTTTTTTTCGAGTTCCTTGAAAATGGGTTTAAAAAAGGAAGGTCGTTTTCGGGGCGAACCAAAAGGGAGTTCAGCTTCCATTCCCAAAATGGTTAAAAAAGAAAAATCATCTTTTTCTTTTTTCTTTTTCATTAGATCTTTCGGAGAGGATTCGTGTTTCGATTTGTGCCAAGGTTTTAGACAGAAAGGAAAAAATATTTTTATCTGAATACCATCCGTCAGCCAATTTTTCGGAAATTCGGTTTCGGATAATGGAACACCATTATAGGTACATTTAACATGTATCTCTCTATTCCATTCCTTGAAATCTTCAGACCATTCAGGAAATTGCAATAGTAATATACGTCCAATATTTTTCGAAATTATAAGTGAAGGTAATAGAATATATTTTCGAAAAATGGATTGAGTTAGTAACATACAACCTCTTATTACTTGTGCAAATGGAATGGTATCCCAGGACTCTGCTATCTCTGTTTGCGCTTTTTCCCTTTTTGTCTTCTTCTCCTTTTTTTCTTTTCTTTTTGTTTGCTCTTCTATATACTTTAAAATTTTGAATGCTTCCTCTTTCCCCACCCAATTTCGAAAAATGAGTTTAATCGACCCGAAGATATCAAAAGAAAAAAGAGGAGATTTTTCGATTCTATCCAAAAAAAGAGGGGAATGCACATTTGCTTGAGACAACTCCCCAATTACTATTTTACGCCTTTGAGCCCTCGTAGAACCTTTGATTAGGCCTCGCCGAAAGTCGGGTTGTTGTGAATACCGTATCAAAGCCACTTCGTTTGTTTGGTCGGTCGTATTAGTATCCGTAGTATTAGGATCAGTATCCTCCTTGTTAGTAGTAAAAATTACTACACGTTTGGCTTTTCTTGAACGAATTTGATGATCTATTGGTACGTCTTCTTCATGTTCTCCCGATTGTTGTTCTAACTCGGTGATTAAGTTGTATGACCATCGAGGGACTTTTTTACTGATTTCTTTTATTCTAATTCCTTTTACATTAGTATCAGTTACAATTTGAGTCAATAAATATTGAAAATATTTTCTTCCTTCTGAAAATAGAGAGGGACCCCTCCTATTTAGATTAATGGATCCTGGTTCTCTACCAAATTGAATGCTGAAAGTTAAAAATTCTCTTGATATTGATTTTTTAGAAAATCCATTTGTTTTCCGGTCGGAATCAGTATCTGGAAGAAGGATAACATGAATCCGATTTATCCCAAATTTCTCTATGAAATTTTCTATGAACGGTTTTTTTAGGATTGAACGTGAAAGACTTTTGTAGATTCTTCTTCGATATGATCCGTTCTTGAACGGATCATACCCTTTGGATAAGTATTCTTTTGTAGAATCGTCATTACACAGTCGAGTCCTTGTTTCAAGTATATTCAAAGAAATAGATTCTTTGTCTAGAGCTTCAACTCGATTTATAAACTCGTTGTTGAAATCTTTCCCTTTT